TATTCAACCATTTCATTTTACCAAGTTCAATGTTAGTCAGATTAGTCAACATTTATATGTTTCGATGCAACAACAAGATGTTATTTGTAACAAGTAGTTTTGTTGGTTGGTTAATTGGTCACATTTTATTCATGAAATGGGTTGGGTTCGTATTAGTCTGGATACAGCAAAAAAATTCTATTAGATCTAATGTACTTATTCGATCTAATAAGTACCTTGTGTCAGAATTGAGAAATTCTATGGCTCGAATCTTGAGTATTCTCTTATTTATTACCTGTGTCTACTATTTAGGCAGAATACCGTCACCCCTTTTTACTAAGAAACTGAAAGAAACCTCAGAAAGGGAAGAAAGGGGGGAAAGTGAGGAAGAAACAGATGTAGAAATAGAAACAACTTCTGAAACCAAAGGGACTAAACAGGAACAAGAGGAATCCACCGAAGAAGATCCTTCTTTTTACCTTTTGTCGGAAGAAAAGGACAAAATCAAAATCGATGAAACGAAAGAGAAAAAAGTAAATGGGAATGGAAAAAAAAAAAAAAAGGATGAATCCCACTTTCAATTGAAAGAGACATGCTCTAAAAATAAACAAGTTTATGATATTTTTTATCTAGATGAGAATAAAGAAAACCCAACGTTCGAAATATTTCAAGATAAAAATATCTTTTGGTTTGAAAAACCTATTGTAACTATACTTTTTGACTATAAACGATGGAATCGCCCATTTCGATATATAAAAAACAACGGAAGAGACAAGGCTGTAAGAAATGAAATGTCACAATTTTTTTTTTATACATGCCTAAGTGATGGAAAAGAAAAAATGCCTTTTACATACCTGCCGAGTTTGTCCGTTTTTTTCGACCTGATAGAAAAAAAGATGCCTATATTCACAACAGAAAAAATGACCTCTCCAGAATTATATAACCGTTGGGGTTATATGAATGAACAAAAAAAGAACAAACTAAATAATGAATTTATAAATAGAGTAGAAACTCTAGATTTCCATTTTTTAGCTTTTACTTTACTCGAAAAAAGAACTAGATTGTGTAAAAATACAAAAGAATACTTACCTAAAATTTATGATCCTTTATTGAATGGTCCCTCACGAGGAAGGATCCAAAAGTTGTTTTTATTCCCACTCAGAAATGAAACTTCCAGAAAGAAGTATATAGATCCACTCTGGATAAGGATAAATAGAATTCACGGTCTTCTTTTTACTACTAATTATCGAGAATTTGACCAAAAACAAAGAATAGATACATTTGATAGAAAAGCATTTTCAATCGAAATTATGTATTTATTGAATTTAATGAGTAAATTTACTGAAAAAACACAAACAGTATTAAGTTTAAATTTTAAAGAACTTTCTTCATTTTCAAACCACGAACAAATAGGAGAGGATCGAAGAAAAATTTTAAAATTTTTCTTCGATACAGTTTTAGCTGATCCAAAAGATATAATAATAAAAAAAAAAAAAATTGGAATAAATGAAATAAGTAAAAAAGTTCCTCGATGGTCATACAAATTAATTAACGAGTTGGAACAACAAGAAAGAGAACATGAAGAAATTGCGGTAAAGGATTATGAAATTCGTTCAAGAAAATCCAAACGTATAATAATTTTTACAGATAACAGGGATACGTACAATAATACGAAAGAGACTATTAACCCTAATGCTAATCATGGGGACAATAATCCTAATGCTAAGTCAGTAGAAAGAGAAATAGCTTTAATACGTTATTCACAACAACCAGACTTTCGTCGTCACATAATAAAAGGCTCCATGCGCCCTCAAAGACGTAAAACAATTACTTGGGAACTCTTTCAACCAAATATACATTCCCCTCTTTTTTTGGACCGACTAGACAAACCCCTTTTGTTTTCTTTTGATATCTCGCAGATGATGAAAATAATGTTTATCAATTTGATATGTAAAAACAGAGAATTTGTGATTTCAGATTATACTGAAGAAAGGACACATTATACTGAAGAAAGGACACAAGAACGTGAAAAAAAAGAGAAAGACAAAAGGGAGGAAAAAGCACGGGTAGAAATAGCAGAAGCCTGGGATAGCATTCTATTTGCTCACGTAATAAGAGGCTCTTTGCTAGTAATCCAATCCATTCTTAGAAAATATATTATCTTACCTTTATTGATAATAGCTAAAAATATCATTCGTATACTATTATTTCAATTTCCAGAATGGTCTAAGGATTTAAAAGATTGGAATAAGGAAATGCACGTTAAATGCACCTATAATGGAGTTCAATTATCCGAAAAAGAATTTCCGAAAAACTGGTTAACAGAGGGTATTCAGATAAAAATCCTATTCCCTTTTCGCCTGAAACCTTGGCACAGAACTAAGCTACAATGCCCTCAAAAGGGCCCAATGAAAGAGAAGAAAGGAAAAAAAAAAATTTTTTGCTTTTTAACAGTTTTTGGGATGGAAACTGAATTTCCTTTTGGTTCTACCAAAAGAAGAAGTTCTCTTTTTGATTTTAAACCCATTTGTAAAAAACTCGAAGAAAAGGTTAGAAAGTTTACAAAAAAGTGTTTTCTAGTTATAAGTATTTTAAAAAAAAGAACAAAGTTTTCTCTAACTTTAACAAAATCAAAAGAAAGGAAAAAAAGAGTTATCAAAAAAAGTCCATTTTTCTTTTTAAAAGAACAAATAAAAGAACTAATCACTATTCTATTAGTATTTATCGGATTAGATGAATTGAATGAAACTAAAAAAGATTTTATAACCAATAAAAGGACGATTCATGAATCGGCGATTCAAATTATACCTATGGGTTGGACAAATTCTTCACTGGCCGAAACAAGAATGCAAGATTTGACTAATAAAAAAAGGACAATCATAAATCAAATACAAAAGAAAAAAAAAAAAGAGAAGAAAGTAATCTCAAAGAAAAAAAGGAGTCCTAACAAAATAACTTATGGTACGAAAAGATTCGGATCATTAAAAAAGATACTAAAAAGAATAAATGCTCGAGTAGTCCGTAAATTCTATTATTTGATAAAAATTTTTATTGAGAAAATATACATAGATATCTTTCTATCTATCATTCAAATTCCAAAAATCAATGCAGAACTTTTTCTTGAATCAGCTAGAAACCTTATTGACAAATACATCTATAATAATGACGAAAATCAAGAAAAAGCTGATATTGATAAAGTAAATCAAAATACAATTCACTTTATTTCGAATATAAAAAAGTCACTTACTAATATTAGTAATAAGAAAACAAGGGTTTTTCGTGACTTATCCTCTTTGTCACAAGCATATGTATTTTACAAATTATCACAAACACAATTTCTTAACTTATATAAGCTTAACTTATATAAGCTAAGATCCGCTCTTCAATATCATGATCATGAAACAACTATTTTTCTTAAGAATAAAATTAAAAATAAAATAAAGGATTATTTTGAAGTACAAGGAATATTTCATTCCCAATTAAGACATAAAAAAACGATTACTTCCACCATGAATCAATGGAAAAACTGGTTAAAAGATGGTCATTATCAACACGATTTATCTCCGATAAGATGGTCTAGATTAGTACCCCAAAAATGGCGAAATATTGTTAATCAAGGATGTATAGCTGAAAATAAAGATTTAAAAAAAAGCGATTCATATGAAAAAGACCGATTAATTCAGTACAAAAAAAAAAAGAATTTTGAAGCGGAGTCATTACTAAATCAAAAAAAGAATTTTAAAAAACACTATAGATATGATCTTTTAGCATATAAATCTATTAATTATGAAGATCCGAAGGACTCCTATTTTTTTAGATTCTTATTAAAGGAAAAAAAGAACCAAGGGATTTTTTTTTTGTATAATTACAAGACATATAACCGCAAATTTGTTCATCTGACAGGAAATGTTCCTATGAATAACTATCTGGGAGAAGATGAGATTGTGGATATAGAGAAAAACCCGGCTAGAAAATATTTTGATTGGAGAATTCTCCGTTTTTGTCTTAGAAACAAGATGGATATTGAATTCTGGATTGATACCGGAACTAAAAGGAATAAAAAGACGAAGACTATGTCTAATAATTATCAAATAATTGATAAAATTGATAAGAAAAGTCTTTTTTATCTCATGCTTCATCAAGATGAAGAAATCAATCCATCCCCCCCAAAAAACCTTTTTGATTGGATGGAAATGAATGAAAGAATATTAAGTCATTCCATATTGAATTTGGAACTTTGGTTCTTCCCAAAAATTTTGATACTTTACAATGCATATAATAAAACCCACGGAGCCGTACCAATCAAATTACTTCTTTTTAATTTGAATAAAAATGAAAATGTTTTTGAAAAAAAAAAAGTAAATAAAAAGAAAAAAAGAGATACTTTTATATTATCATTCTCGAATGAAAAAAAAACTATTGAAGTCAAGAATAAAAATGAAGAAGAAAAAGAATATGAGAGACAAGTGGATCTTGGATCAGTTCGCTTAAACCAAGAAAAAGGTCTTGAAGAATCTTTTGCGGGATCAGACACGAAAAAGAAAAAAAAATACAAAAGTTCTACGGAAGCGGAGCTTGATTTCCTCCTAAAAAGGTATTTCTGTTTTCAATTACGATGGAATGCTTCTGTAAATCAAAGAGTACTAAATAATATCAAAGTATTTTGTCTCCTGCTTAGACTGATAAATCCAAACGAAATTGCTATATCTTCTATTCAAAGGAGAGAAATGAGTCTCGATATTATACTAATTCAGAACAATTTGAGCCTTACAGAATTTCTTAAAAAAGGAATATTGATTATCGAACCAGTTCGTCTGGCTGTAAAAAATGTCGGACAGTTTCTTATGTACCAAACCATAAATATTTCATTGGGTCATAAGAGTAAGCATAAAATGAATCCAAGACACCAAGAAAAGGGCTGTGTTGATAAGACGAATTTGGATGAGTCCATTGCAAAACAGAAAAGGAACACTGGAAATAAAAAAAAAAATCTTGATGATTTGTTTGTTCCTGAAAATACTTTTTTATCTCAACGTCGTAGAGAATTCGGAATTCTAATTTCTTTTAATTCGAAGAATAGCCAAGGTATTCATCAGATAAATACAGAATTTTGCAATGGAAATAACATTAAAACCTGCGGTAACGTTTCGAATAAAAACAAGGATCTTTATAGAGATAAAAAAAAAAAAAAAAAGAAACTAATTCAATTCAAACTCGTTTTTTGGCCCAATTATCGATTAGAAGATTTAGCTTGTATGAATCGCTATTGGTTTGATACCAATAATGGAAGTCGTTTCAATATGGTAAGAATACATATGTATCCACGATTAAAAACCCTTTAACGATACGTTTTTCATATATTCCATAACATATTTTAGTTGATACATGAAAACAAAAAGATGCACACATGCATTGTTTTTCATTCTATTCATATCATTAATTTATTAATTTATTAATTTAATGACATATCAATTAGATCTAAAAAGGAATCAACAGAATCTTATGATTCGAATCTTAGGCATAAATTTTTTCTTTTTTCTAAGTGTATAAATAGATTATCTGTTTGGATCCCTATGCCCATAAAAACAATTGGATAAAATTATAAATTCATAAGGAAATGAAGATTGGTCGGGTATACAAAATGAAAAAGGAATCAGCATTATTATTACTGATCAATAAAAATATATATATATTTTTTTTAATATTAAAAATATTTAAATTTAAGTAGGGGAGAAGATTTAATTTTATGGTCAAAAATGCATTCATCTCGGTTATTTCACAAGACGAAAAAGAAAAAAACAAAAACAAGGGATCCGTTGAATTTCAAGTATTCAGTTTTACTAATAAGATCCGAAGAATTACTTCACATTTGGAATTGCATAGAAAAGACTATTTATCTCAGAGAGGCCTCCGGAAAATTATAGGAAAACGCCAACGGCTGCTGGCTTATTTGTCAAAGAAAAATGAAGTACATTATAAACAATTAATTAGTCAGTTGGATATTCGGGAACCAAAAACGCGTTAATTTGAAAAGTCATTTTTGAATTATTTGATTTTTTATTATTAGATCTTGCATTTTTATGAGCTTCTTTTCGTTTTCAGTAAGGTATGTAAGAATGAATTGAGGAAAAACCTATGAATGTATCATCTCCAAGACAAGACCTCATGATAGTCAATATGGGCCCGCACCATCCATCAATGCATGGTGTTCTTCGACTCATCGTTACTCTAGATGGTGAAGATGTTATTGACTGTGAACCAATATTAGGTTATTTACACAGAGGGATGGAAAAAATTGCGGAAAACCGAACAATTATACAATATCTGCCCTATGTAACACGTTGGGATTATTTAGCTACGATGTTCACAGAAGCAATAACTGTAAATGGACCAGAACGGCTGGGAAATATTCAAATACCCAAAAGAGCTAGCCATATCAGAGTAATTATGTTGGAGTTGAGTCGTATAGCTTCTCATCTGTTATGGCTTGGGCCTTTTATGGCAGATATTGGTGCGCAAACCCCTTTCTTCTATATTTTCAGAGAAAGGGAATTTGTATATGATCTATTCGAAGCTGCCACTGGGATGAGAATGATGCATAATTTTTTTCGTATCGGAGGAGTAGTGGCCGATCTACCTCATGGCTGGATAGATAAATGTTTGGATTTCTGCGATTATTTTTTAACAGGGGCTGCTGAATATCAAAACCTTATTACGCGAAATCCTATTTTTTTAGAACGAGTTGAAGGAGTAGGTATTATTAGTGCAGAGGAAGCAATAAATTGGGGTTTATCGGGACCAATGCTACGAGCTTCTGGAATACAGTGGGATCTTCGCAAAGTTGATCATTATGAATGTTACAACGAATTTGATTGGGAAGTCCCGTGGCAAAAAGAAGGCGATTCATTAGCTCGTTATTTAGTCCGAATCAGTGAAATGAAGGAATCCATAAAAATTATTCAACAGGCTCTGGAAAGAATTCCGGGGGGGCCCTATGAGAATTTAGAAACTCGATGTTTTGATAGAGAGAGGGATCCAAACTGGAATGATTTTGAATATCGATTCATTAGTAAAAAAACCTCTCCTACTTTTGAATTGCCGAAACAAGAACTTTATGTGAGAGTCGAAGCACCAAAGGGAGAATTGGGAATTTTTATGATAGGGGACCAGAGTGGTTTTCCTTGGAGATGGAAAATTCGTCCACCGGGGTTTATTAATTTGCAAATTCTTCCTCAGTTAGTTAAAAGAATGAAATTGGCTGATATTATGACGATACTAGGTAGCATCGATATCATTATGGGGGAAGTTGATCGTTGAAATGATACTTGATACACCAAAAATACAAGATATTCATTCTTTTTCCGGATTAGAATCCTTAAAAGAGATATATAACATTATATGGATGCTTGTTCCTATTTTGACTCTTGTATTGGGAATAACAATAGGGGTACTAGTAATTGTGTGGTTAGAAAGAGAACTAGCCGCAGGAATACAACAACGTATTGGACCCGAATATGCTGGTCCTTTAGGAGTTCTTCAAGCTCTAGCAGATGGGATAAAACTACTTTTTAAAGAGAATCTTCTTCCATCTCGGGGAGATACTCGTTTATTCAGCGTTGGCCCATCCATAGCAGTCATATCAATTCTACTAAGCTATTCAGTAATTCCTTTTGGCTATCACCTAGTTTTAGCGGATCTAAAGATTGGTGTTTTTTTATGGATTGCCATTTCAAGTATTGCTCCCATCGGACTTCTTATGTCAGGATATGGATCAAATAATAAGTATTCTTTTTTAGGTGGTCTACGAGCCGCTGCTCAATCGATTAGTTATGAAATACCATTAACTCTATGCGTGTTATCAATATCTCTACGTGCGAGTCGTTGAAACATAAACTTTTCTCTACGCCCTTATTTCTAAGAAACTATGAAAGACTAGGCGAAATGAATTAAATGGATATATTTTTTTTATATTTATCATTAAAATGAAAGTGTATGATCTAAATCGGATAGTTATATGAGTGAAAGAAAACAGCTTCTAAATTCGCAGTAAAAAGAATCAGTCTTATTTCCTAGGTACAATAGTAAGAGGAAAGCGGAAAAAAAAAAAAAAGAAGAATATAATTTTTACCCCAAGATTGGTTGATTAGTCATCCTGGCTTGAAGCGGGGTTCAAATGATCAACCGTATTGACGTTTTACTATCGTTGGCATGTATTACCAGACATGTATTGCCATAACGATAACGGGGGATTGCGCAAAAATGAGTGGATTGGTTAGAAACACCAAGATAGGCAACGGATTAGTAATGGAGATTATGTAAATTATCCCAAAGCACATTTTTGCCTAAAAAAATAATATAAATAATATAAAAAGAATAATAATTGGGGCTTTAAATTCGTAGAAATGATCAAGTAGTACTCCCCACAATTCCGATCCAGAGTATGCTCCTATCCACCGATTATAAAAATAACTATCAGATACGAAATAACCCTTTACCTTTTTTAAGTCCATTTTTTCTAAGAAAAGAAAGAAGAATAGGAACAAAAAAAACGAACTCTAACAATAGAAAAAAGAAAATCACAATAGAATAAAAAATGATCCTTTTTATTCTTTCTTTATCATAGAGATAAAATTTATACCATAATTTATAAATTAATGGTATGTATAATTCTTTTTCGGAATCGAAAACAAGGTTGGGTTGAAAGATCTACTAATATTTCTACACACCCACAAGGAGTATTTGATTGAAATACGGAAGTTATTACTCAATAAGGAAAAACTGAAATTCTTAAAGGATGAGATCAATTCAGAAGTACTTTATCTTTATTTATTGTTATAACAATAACAGACAGAATTCCATTGGTCTAATTAGAGGACATTGCTTCTACAAACTAACCTATCCGACAAACGTATCAAAATAAATAAAATATGATTTGGTCCTTAGATTTATTTATGACCCTCGAGGAGCCATATGAGGTGAAAATCTCATGTATGGTTCTGGAATAGCGGCGGGAACAGTTATGTTCTCATCGACTATAATTATCTAATAGTTTAAGTACAGTTGATATAGTTGAGGCACAGTCAAAATATGGTCTTTGGGGGTGGAATTTGTGGCGGCAACCTATAGGGTTTATTGTTTTTCTAATTTCTTCTCTAGCAGAATGCGAGAGATTGCCTTTTGATTTACCAGAAGCGGAAGAAGAATTAGTAGCCGGTTATCAAACCGAATATTCGGGTATCAAATTTGGTTTATTTTATGTTACTTCCTATCTAAACCTATTAGTTTCGTCATTATTTGTAACAGTTCTTTACTTGGGCGGTTGGAATATTTCTATTCCGTACATTTTTGTTCCTGAGCTTTTTGAACTAAATAAAGTGAGTGGCGTTTTTGGAACAACAACGGGTATCTTTATTATATTGGCTAAAACTTATTTGTTCTTGTTCGTTTCTATCACAACAAGATGGACTTTACCTAGACTAAGAATGGATCAACTATTAAATCTTGGCTGGAAATTTCTTTTACCTATTTCTCTCGGCAATCTATTATTAACAACCTCTTCACAACTCCTTTCATTGTAATGGAATACTATAAGTCTATATGTCTCAAACAAGAGAAAGAAACAAAGATCAAATTGTTCCTAGATAATTAGGATATGCTCCCTATGGTGACTGGGTTCAGAAATTATGGTCAACAAACAATAAGGGCTGTAAGGTACATTGGTCAAAGTTTTATGATTACCTTATCCCACGCAAATCGTTTACCTGTAACTATTCAATACCCTTATGAAAAATTAATTACATCGGAACGTTTCCGCGGTCGAATCCATTTTGAATTTGATAAATGTATTGCTTGTGAGGTATGTGTTCGTGTATGTCCTATAGATTTACCCGTTGTTGATTGGCAATTCGAAACGAATATTCGAAAGAAACGCTTGCTTAATTATAGTATTGATTTTGGAATCTGTATATTTTGTGGTAACTGCGTTGAGTATTGTCCAACAAATTGTTTATCAATGACTGAAGAATATGAGCTTTCTACTTATGATCGTCACGAATTGAATTATAATCAAATTGCTTTGGGTCGTTTACCAATCTCAGTAATTGACGATTATACAATTAGAACGATTTCGACTTTGCCTCAACTAAAAAGGAGTAAACCCTTAATTAAAGATAAAGAATAATTACTAAAATTCGGTTTTGATCTAAAGAAATGAGGTTTCGTTCCTTTTGTTTGGTCAATAAAATGACTACAAATCCTTAACTATTGATTGGATTGATTGTAATAATTGCGACTTAATTTTGAGGCAAAATCTATAAATTTTGATTGAAAATATCTTAATAGATACGTAATTATAGATACGTAATTCTTTCGAAATAGTTCGAAATATAAATCTTTTTTAGAGTGTCGAATTCTCCTTTGGGATAAAGAGTGAGATTATTCTAATAGCTATACCTACCTCAATTCACACCGTTTAGGATTTCATTCAATTATAGGAACGTATCAAAAAATTTTTGTTCCTGGTCGGGTCATCAACAAGGTCATGAAAAAATTCGATGTATTTCTCTCTTCTTTAATACGTAAAATGGATTTACCTGGATCAATACATGATTTTCTTTTAGTATTTCTGGGATTGGGCCTTATATTATTAGGTTTAGGGGTGGTATTGCTTACCAACCCAATTTATTCCGCCTTTTCGTTGGGATTGGTTCTTATTTGTATAGCCTTATTCTATATTTTATCAAATTCCTATTTTGTAGCTGCCGCACAACTCCTTATTTACGTAGGAGCCATAAATGTTTTAATCATATTTGCTGTGATGTTCATGAATGGTTCAGAATCTCACAACGCTTTTTATCTTTGGAACGTTGGAGGTGGGGTTACTTCACTGGTTTGTACAAGTATTTTTCTTTTACTAATTACTACTATTCCAAATACGTCATGGTATGGGATTATTTGGACTACAAGATCAAACCAGATTATAGAGAAAGATTTGATAACTAATAGTCAACAAATTGGAATTCGTTTATCAACAGATTTTTTTCTTCCATTTGAACTCATTTCGATAATTCTTTTAGTTGCGTTAATAGGCGCAATTGCTGCGGCTCGTCAGTAACAATAGTAAAGCCTTAGACCTAGCCGCAGTAATCAAAATGAAACTTTGTTTTGTCTTATCACATTTAGTTTCCTTTAATTCTATTTGAAGATTATTCGTGTATAAATTGAAATATATTAAAAATATAACTTCTTTTATTTAATCTATTACCAATATATTCTTTTTTTCTTTACGTGTTATATTTGAGTCAATCGACTCTGTTAAATTTTTGTTCATATTGAAATAAATCGAAATTGCGAAGGAGTTGGTCAATGATGCTCGAACATATACTTGTTTTGAGTGCCTATTTATTTTGTATAGGTATTTATGGATTGATCACGAGCCAAAATATGGTTAGAGCCCTTATGTGTCTTGAACTTATACTAAATGCAGTTAATATAAATTTCGTAACATTTTCTGATTTTTTTGATAGTCGCCAATTAAAAGGAACTATTTGCTCAATATTTGTTATAGCTATTGCAGCGGCTGAAGCAGCTATAGGACCGGCTATTGTTTCGTCAATTTATCGTAACAGAAAATCAACGCGTATCAATCAATCTAATTTGTTGAATAAGTAGTATTAATCATATAAATTCTAATATTCATCAATTCGAATTAGCATGTATGCTATATAATTATCTTTGTCAAAACGGAAGAAATGAAAGTCTCTTGGCCCTTTTTCATGCACATGCCTCGATCCAGAATTGATTCAAAAAATTCTTGTCAATTATTGATTCATCTAGTATATAAAGATATGATTCATTTATAAAATTACTAGATCAAAATTTAAAATTTATGACGTTCAAAAATTTATAGACCCAATGTCGCATTCAGTAAAGATTTATGATACATGTATAGGGTGTACCCAATGCGTCCGAGCCTGCCCCACGGATGTATTAGAAATGATACCTTGGGACGGATGTAAAGCTAAGCAAATTGCTTCTGCTCCAAGAACAGAGGACTGCGTCGGCTGTAAGAGATGTGAATCGGCCTGTCCAACGGATTTTTTGAGTGTTCGAGTTTATTTATGGCATGAAACAACTCGAAGCATGGGTCTAGCTTATTGACCCATTTCCGACAACATGGTTTGAATACATTCTTTTTTATCGACAAAACCCGTACTCGAAACACAAAAATAGAAATATATTCTGTTTTGAGCACGGGTTTTTCTGGTCCAAGTGTATCTTGTCTTTATCACGAATTTTTTTCCTTGGTTAACAATCTTTGTAGTCTTTCCGATATCCGCAGGTTCCTTAATTTTCTTTCTGCCTCAACCTCAGGGAGGAAATAAAGTAATTAGGTGGTATGCTATATGTATATGCGTATTAGAACTTCTTTTAATGACCTACGTATTCTGCTATAGTTTCCAATCGGACGATCTATTAATTCAATTGGCGGAGAATTATAAGTGGGTCGATTTTTTTGGTTTTTACTGTAGATTGGGAATAGATGGACTTTCTATAGGACCCATTTTACTCACAGGATTTATCACTACTTTAGCTACTTTAGCGGCTTGGCCGGTTACTCGAGATTCCAGATTATTCCATTTCTTGATGTTAGCCATGTATAGTGGTCAAATAGGATTATTTTCTTCTCGAGATCTTTTACTTTTTTTCATCATGTGGGAGTTAGAATTAATTCCCGTTTATCTACTTCTATTTATGTGGGGGGGAAGGCAACGTTTGTATTCAGCTACAAAGTTTATTTTATACACCGCAGGGGGTTCTCTTTTTTTATTAATAGGAATTCTGGGTATCTGTTTATATAGTTCCAACGAGCCAACATTAAATTTTGAAACATCAGCCAATCAACCATATCCTTTAGCGCTGGAAATAATATTCTATATTGGATTTCTTATTGCTTTTGCTGTCAAATTACCGATTATACCCTTACATACATGGTTACCAGATACTCACGGAGAAGCACATTACAGCACTTGTATGCTTCTAGCCGGAATCTTATTAAAAATGGGAGCATATGGGTTGGTTCGGATCAATATGGAATTATTACCCCATGCTCACTCTCTAGTTTCTCCCTGGTTGATAATAATAGGCACAATTCAAATAATTTATGCAGCTTCAACATCTCCTGGTCAACGTAATTTAAAAAAAAGAATAGCCTATTCCTCGGTATCTCATATGGGTTTTATAGTTATAGGAATTTGCTCTCTAAGCGGTACGGGACTTAATGGAGCTCTTTTACAAATAATATCTCATGGATTTATCGGTGCTGCGCTTTTTTTCGTGGCAGGAACGAGTTATGATAGAATACGTCTTCTTTATCTCGATAAAATGGGAGGAATGGCTATCTCGGTTCCAAAAATATTTACGATGTTCAGTATCTCATCAATGGCTTCTCTTGCGTTACCGGGCATGAGCGGTTTTTTTGCAGAATTGATAATATTTTTTGGAATAATTACTAGCCAAAAATTTCTTTTACTGGCAAAAATAATAATTACTTTTGTCATGGCAATTGGAACGATATTAACTCCTGTTTATTTATTGTCTATGTTACATCAGATGTTCTATGGCTACAAGCTATTTAATGCCTCAAACTCTCCTTTTTTGGATTTTGGACCGCGAGAGTTGTTTGTTTCAATCTCTATCCTTCTACCTGTAATAGGTATTGGCATTTATCCGGACTTCGTTTTCTCATTATCAGGTGACAAGGTCGAGGCTATTTTGTCTAATTATTAATTTAGAATTCTAAATTAATAATTAGATAATTAAAAAAAAAATGGAAAAAAAGCCTTTTTGTCTTTTTTGAAGTTAAAAAAACAAATTGTAACTGGATAGTATGCCGTTTGACAGAACCATTTGAATCACTTACTACTTGATTCAAATGGTTCTCGATGGATGGCGTTTACACAAAGTTTCTTATATAGACTTATACGCTGTCCTATGGTTGTTTTTGTCAAGACCCTCTTTTTTTGTCTTAAATTCAATTAGATATTAATGTAAATGAACCATAACTGTGCAGCCCTATTCCTAATAGATTAACTCCTAAATAACATATCCAAATTAGAAGAAAGCCAATAAAAGCCACAATTGCGGAATTTACACCTTCCCATTTTTTATGTGTTCTAGTATGTAAATAAATTGCGAATATTGCCCAAGTAATAAATGCCCAAGTTTCCTTTGGGTCCCAACTCCAATATGATCCCCATGCCTCATTAGCCCAGACTGCTCCTGAAAGAATACCTATAGTTAAAAGGATAAATCCTATACTAATAATATGATAACTCCACCAATCTAATTGTTGAATCAACTGATACCTGTAATAATTTTTAGAAGAAAGAAAAGAAGTGTTGCGTAAAACACTGCCACTTCCGTTCATGTATTGAATCTCATCAAAGAAAAAAGATTTATTTACAAAATTCTTTCTTTTAAAAAGAAAAAGAATCCTTATGATTTTTCGAAATGTAATGACTAGAAGAGCCACTGATAATAATGATCCACATAAAAGGGCTGCATAAGCCAATACCATCATACTTACGTGCATTACTAACCACTGAGATTGGAGAGCCGGTACTAATAGTGCAGACTGATGCATTTCAGTTAAAAAACCCGAAGTAGCAAAGCCTTGGGTAAAAAGTGCACTTGGCGCGGTTATTAGGCTTAAATTTTTTTGATGTTTTTTAAAATACGGAATTATATGAATAATGGATAAACTCCATGAAAGAAAGACTAATGATTCATATAAATTACTTAATGGTAAATGTCCCAAATAAATCCAACGAGTAACTAATAATCCAGTTATACAGAAAAAAGTGGCTATCGTTCCCTTTTCTGACGACTCATATAGTCCGACGATTTCATCGAGTAATATGGTTATCAAATGAATTGTAATTACAATGGAAACAACCGAAACGGATATATGAGTTAATATATGCTCTAAAGTAGAAAATATCATAAAAGAAAAAGAAAGTGTCCCCATGATTCTATATAATCAATTCAAATAAGTAATTGAATTCATTATAGGAACTTTTTAGAGGTAGAAATTGCCATGCCGCTACTCGGACTCGAACCGAGATGCTCTAGCACTGCTTCCTAAGAGCAGCGTGTCTACCGATTTCACCATAGCGGCTTGCTAGAAATCATAATAACTAATTATTATTCAATCGTCGAGATTGAAAGAGTCAATTTAATGCAATCTTTTTTAGTTTTTAGGTTAGGAAAGATGAAAATTGATGAATCAAAAACCTTTTTATTTCATTTTATTTCAATAGGGATTTGGACGTTCTAATCATAATCCTTATTCTTTTTTTTTATTGTGATAGGTGGTGATAAAGGTCGATGGGGAAAACGATAATCCCCATCCCGCGAAAATGATCAAAGAGACTAAAAAGAAAGTTGAAACCTTGTGTCTTGTATTTTGTATTTAGTCTTTTTTTAAACAAAAAGTATAATTTGAGGATTCAATAGATAACAGACTTTGCATTCGACATATCCTAAAAGAAAAATGAGTTCAATTTAATATTGATCAATTCAAAACATTAGTGAATGAAAAGCCTTTTTTCCATTTTAGATTAGAAATTAGAAAAAAACTAGACTTTTTTCGATTCAGGACAAGTTAGATTATTTCACCCTTTGATTTTTTATTTGTATTTGTCGCACAAAAAAACTTTTTGAATTCCCCGTAGCAAGGGATTTCGATAATGAAAAGGCTTTCAACGCTGCCCAATATCCCTTTCTTTTCCAATTATTTTTACGAATACGCTTTTTTGATATAGAAGTGCGCTTTTTTGGAACTGCCATTCACAAATTTGGAGGTTACTCATTGCTAGAATTGGATGTGAAAGACATTTTTTGATTACAAACCAATTGTTCTTTATCTTTACTATTCAGTATCTTTTTTTTTCTTTAGATTCTAATATTTTTCTAAAAAACCTATTCATTTTCATTTCTATTTCTGTCTATTTTCGTCATGCTACATTTATACATGTAATATACGTGGAATAAAATATATCGAGACATTCAAAAGCCTAAACCATGCGTACCTAATACAAAACTTTTTCGAGTTCGAGCAAGGTCAAGCTTGAAAAGGAAGTATACCTAATTTTCAATTTAAATAAAATGAAATGAGACGGCATTAGTTAATCTATTAAAGGATACATGATTTTCTAAAAGACATTTTAGTGATTTCTTTTTTTAATTCCATGGAAAGTATTCACTATCGTCGAATTTCCTACAAATATAAATGTCTTTTATTCTAATGGAAGACAATCAATCCGTTCAAAAATGGATCGTTTAACGATTCTGATTCGAAATAAACGAACTACAAAGAAGTTCTGATTTAATTGGGTCAAGATATGCACCGTTTTTTCTGATTCATATCAAAATAAAATACTGTTTTTGCTATAATTCTTTATCCTTTCTCTATAGATAGAAATTCTCGTAATTCCTAAAAAACTTTTCATTTTGTAGATCTTCATAAAAAGATTTCTTAATATTAATATTAGTTAATATTAATAAAAAAAAAAGTAAGTATGTTTTTTTTACTAATAACTTGGGTATATCATATTATTTGACCAAGTCTAACTTATTGATTTGAATATGTGAAGTTCTTTGAAAAGATTCAGATTTAGAATAATAATAATTAAGAATATCAAATTTTAGTTAAGTTTTGCATATTTTGCTTTTTTTTATTGACTGGCTCTTTTCAAAAGGGACAAGAACGAGGGAGTCAAAGACAATTGATTAAAAAAAAATTTATGGAACATATATATCAATATTCCTGGATCATCCCTTTTATTACACTTCCAGTTCCTATGGTAATAGTGGGGGGGCTTTTACTTTTTCCAACAGTAACAAAAAAAATTCGCCGTATGTTGTCTTTTTCTAGTGTTTTTTTGTTAAGTATAGTTATGCTTTTTTCACCAAATCCCCTTCTTCAGCAAATCCATAGCAGTTACATCTATAAATCAGTGTGGTCTTGGACTATCAATAATGATTTTTCTTTAGAGTTCGGCTATTTGATCGACCCACTGACTTCTGTTATGTTAATATTGATCACTACTGTTGGAATCATGGTGCTTATTTATAGCGACAATTATATGTCTCATGATCAAGGATATTTGAGATTTTTTGCTTCTATTAGTTTTTTCAATACTTCAATGTTGGGTTTAGTCTCGAGTTGTAATTTAATACAAATTTATATTTTTTGGGAATTGGTTGGGATGTGTTCTTATCTATTAATAGGTTTTTGGTTTACGCGACCTCTTGTGGGTAATGCGTGTCAAAAGGCGTTTATCACTAACCGTGTCGGGGATTTTGGTTTATTATTAGGAATTTTAGGTCTTTATTGGATAACGGGTAGTTTAGAATTTCGGGATTTGTTCGAAATAGTCAACAACTTAATTTATAATAATGAGATTGATTTGTTATTTGTTACTTTGTGTTCCTTGCTATTATTTTCCGGTGCAGTTGC